AAAAGCGAAGAAAAGGAGAAAAGCGAAGAAAAGGAGAAAAGCGAAGAAAAGGCACCGAAAAGCAAAGAACAGGAGAAAAAGGAAAAAGAGGCACGTCTACGCAAAGAAGCACAAGCACGTCTACGCGAAGAAGCACGTCTAAGGCAAGAAAGGGCACTTCTTCAATTGGGTCAATTTCGTGAAAAAGTCTACAATGCAATTAAATCTGCAATTAAATCTCGTGGAAGAAAAAAAAATGCAATGCAATCTCGTGAAAAAGTCTACAATGCAATTAAATCTCGTAAATCTCGTCGAAGAAAAAAGAATGCAATGCAATCTCGTGAAAAAGTCCAGAATGCAATGCAATCTCGTCGAAGAAAAAAGAATGCAATGCAATCTCGTGAAAAAGTCCAGAATGCAATGCAATCTCGTGAAAAAGTCCAGAATGCAATGCAATCTCGTGAAAAAGTCCAGAATGCAATGCAATCTCGTGAAAAAGTCCAGAATGCAATGCAATCTCGTGAAAAAGTCCAGAATGCAATGCAATCTCGTCGAAGAAAAAAAAAAGGAACTCAAAAATCTCGTGAAAGAATCGACGATGAACCTACAGAATTTCAACTTAGGCAAATCCTTGCTCTAAATCAAATTCATGAGACCCTTTTGCCAGGTTGCCTTTTCGAGTCCCCAAAATATGAAGAGAGAATGTTCGCGATACTAAAAAGTAAAACACTAAAACTAAGAGCAGAAGGAAAATTATATTATAATCCTTTGGCAAAATTTTTTTCTAAGCCTTCGGAAAAAGGGGGGGGAAGCATTGATTGGAACCAGCGAAAACGAAAAAAGCTACAGCAACTAAAGACTTATCAAATGGGAGAATATGTGGGACGAAAGCACATCGAAAAACGCGCCCTTCGCTGGGGATACGTATTACTCCGCGAGGTCGCATACGACCTGGGCGAACCCTTTGTGACCAACCGGGGAGATGATGAGTGCTTTGATATTATATCAGCACAATTCAAATATGAAATTATTTTGAATCAGGAGACTCGAAAGTTACTTAAAGAAAATCGTGAGCCAGAGAGTGATACGATTGATGCGGAGATTGCTAAAGCGATTAATAAGAAGGTTAAGAAGGATTTAATCAAGAGTGGGGGAGACCCTTATAGTATTGACTTTGAGAAAAGCCTTTCTCATAGTTACGTTGGCAGCCGCTTAAGCAATCCCGATAAAAACGCGATTAAGGACTTGTGGAAGACCTCCTTGAGAGCGGTGCGAAACCAATTTTGGCATCAGGATGACATCAAAGGTGTTGCGAGCGTCCTAAGGCGTAAAAACGGAGTTGTTGTAAGACAGATTGAAAACTTTCCGCATTCCCCTCTTTTTTTGGGCTTCTTAAAAAGTACACTATCTAGTTCTTTTAGGGTAGTGAAAGCCCTTGTTTTGAAAATGAAAAATTTGATGCATAGGTTTGGAATCAAAAAAGGGGACCTTTTCACTCTTAAGGGAATCAAAAAAGGGGACCTTTTCACTCTTAAGGGACCTAAGAAAGAACAGACAAAAAGGAAGACAAAAAGGAAGACAAAAGGGAAGACAAAAGGGAAGACAAAAGGGAAGACAAAAGGGAAGACAAAAGGGAAGACAAAAAGGAAGACAAAAGGGAAGACAAAAAGGAAGACAAAAAGGAAGACAAAAAGGAAGATAGACGAAAAAAAAAGCAAAGCATTGAAAGAACGGAAAAAATTGAAAAGAATCAAAAAAGAGAAAATCGAACTAGACCCCGAAGAAGAGCTTTATAGGATGAATGGAATAGATGCATGGGATGAGCTTTATTATGGGCTAGGAGTAAGAGGTATCGTATTAATTTATAACTCCTATTTTAGAAAATATATTGCATTGCCTTTAGCGATAATAGCTAAAAATATTGGTCGTCTCTTATTTTTGCAGCAGCCCGAGTGGGCTGAGGATAGAAAGGACTGGGAAAACGAGACTCATCTTTTATGCCACGATGACGGTTTTGCTATAGGCGTCATATCCATCAAGAACTTTCCGGAGGAGTGGTGGGAATACGGTCTTCAGGTCAAAGTTTTATGGCCTTTCGAGTTGAAACCTTGGCACACAGCGGATGATAGACAAAGGATAACCAACGATTATGCTTTTATAAGGTCTTTCTGGGGATTAGCTGACTATCCTTGGGGTGGTATCCGACCCAACCGTTCCTTTTCCATTTTTTGGGGGCCCATTTTTAAAGAACTAGGCAAAAAAAGTCAAAGATTAGCAGCAGAAAAATTGGAAGGGAGCGCCTTTCGACTTATAAGAAGCGTTTTCAAACAAAAAATAAAGAAAAATTTTGTTAGAGTTCTAGGAAACTTAAAAGAAAGCATAAAACGGCTTAAAGAAAGCATAAAACGGCTTAAAGAACGCGTTCTAGTTCTAAAAAGCACAATTTTGACAAAAATAAAAAAAATGAAAGGGATAGGAGTAGATGAATCGAGTGAAACTCAAAAAGAAAAAGATTCTATAATCAGCAATGAGATAATTAATGAATCATTTAGTCAAATTCGATCTACAGCTTCTACAAATTCAGAAGAAAAAATACAAAATCTGATTAATAGAACAAGCACAATCAAAAATCAAATAGAAAGAATTACAAAAGAAAAAAAAAAAGTAACTCCAGGACTAAATAATAGTCCTAACAACAAAAAGCAAAATAATAATGTAGAATCACCAAAAAATATTTGGAAAATTGTAAAAAGAAGAAATGTTCGATTAATAAGTAAATGGAATTATTTTCAAAAAATTTTCATTGAAAAAATATACAAAATATACCTAGATATCTTTCTATGTATAATTAAGATTCCTAGAATCAATTTAACAAAAAAATTTTTTGAGAAAGACATTTCCAATACTGAAACAAATCAAAAAAGAATTACCTTTAGTTCGACTATAAAAAATATAAATAAGCGGAAGTCACAGATTGTTACGAAATTTGCTTCCTTGCCAAATTTATCTTCCCTGTCACAAGCATATGTATTTTACAAATTATCACAAACCCTAGTTAGTGATAAGTTAAGATCTGTTCTTCAATATCGCGGAACGTCTTTTTTTCTTAAGACTGCAATAAAGGATTCTTTTGAAAGACAGGGAATATTTCATTCCGAATTAAAGCATAAGAAACTTCGAAATTTTGGAACGAATCCATGGAAAAACTGGTTAAGAGGTCAGTCTCAATCCAATTTATCTAAGGTTCATTGGGAGCAAGTAGGCGTACCAACCTTGCAAAATAAAGTCAACCGACGCCATACGCCTCAAAATAACGATTTAAATAAAGGAGATTCATATGAAAAAGACCCATTACTTCATTCCAAAAAACAAGATGATTCTGAAGTATATTCATTAGTAAGAAATCAAAAAACTAAGTTTAAGAAAAACTATAAATATGATCTTTTAGCATATAAATACATTTCTTCTGAAACTAAGAAGGACTCCTCTATTTCTAAATTGCCATTACAAGTAAATAAGAGCCAAGAGATCGACTTATTTGATATACCAGAGGAGATTTTTTTCAAGACTTATTTCAAGGATTGGATACCAGACAAGAAGTTTCTAGACAAGTTTTATCGAGACAATACTTATCTACACAATTATCTAGACAATACTTATGTAGACAAGGATTATGACAAGGATTATCTAGACAAGAGTTTTCTAGACAAGGTTTATTTCAAGGATTCTCTAGACCCGCTTTATCTAGAAACGGATTATTACAAGGATTATCTAGACCAGGTTTATCTAGACAAGAATTCTCTAGACAATTATCTAGACAAGGTTTATATGTCTCTGAAAAAAATGCGAAAGAAAAAACCTGAAAGAAAATATATGGACTTTGATTGGAAGTTTTTCGAAAAATATCTAGTCAATTTGGAGGCCGGGAAAAAGATCGACCCTAACCATAATACAAATACTAAGATTGAGACTAAGAATTCGAAAATAATTGAGAATGAAAATTCGAAAATAATTGAGAATGAAAATTCGAAAATAATTGAGAATGAAAATTCGAAAATAATTGAGAATGAAAATTCTGAAATAATTGAGAATGAGAATAGAGGTCTTATTTATGATATCGTTCCAAAAATGCTCTTGGATCCAGAAATCGAAAAGGATCCCGAACTCAAAGAAGATCCAGAAATCAAAGAAGACAAAAAAAGCTTTTTGAATTGGATGGGAATGAATGAAAAAATCTTAAAGGCACCCAGAGCGAATTCGAATGAGGAAGATTCGAATCAGGAAGATTGGTTCTTCCCAGAATTTCTGCTACGTAAGAGGACATATCAAATGAACCCGTGGCTTAGACCTATGAAGTTACTTCTTTTAAATTTCAAAGGAAAAGAAGAAGAAGAAGAAGAAGAAGAAGAAGAAGAAGAAGAAGTTAGTCAAGGAAAAGAAGAAGTTAGTCAAGGAAAAGAAGAAGTTAGTCAAGGAAAAGAAAATGTTAGTCAAGGAAAAGAAAATGTTAGTCAAGGAAAAGAAAATGTTAGTCAAGGAAAAGAAAATGTTAGTCAAGGAAAAGCAACTCAAGGAAAAGCAACTCAAGGAAAAGCAACTCAAGGAAAAGCAACTCAAGGAAAAGCAACTCAAGGAAAAGCAACTCAAGGAAAAGCAACTCAAGGAAAAGCAACTCAAGGAAAAGCAAATGTTAGTCAAAACATCGAAGACATCGACATCGAAGACATCCAAGAAGTTATTAGAGAAGATTATGAAAAAGGGTTCAGTAAAAAAAAAACACAATACCGGAGTGACTCGCCGAGGCTAGCAGGGTTCAATAAACTTCAAGCGAAGTATTTGGGTTTTAGCATCCACACCGAGCGGCCAGTTGAGGAGGATATGCTCGAGCGGCTGGGCTTAATGCAGATGGTGGGTAACACAAGAGGGCGTTTACAAAGTAAACGAAGGCTTTTAGCCTATTTGAAAATGGGAGATCTGCCGGCAGAAAAAGTTATCGGTCATTTTTCGTCGGACTCTACTCT